TTCCTATTTTTAAATAAATCCTTTTTTGTAAGTAGAAGTTATTTCAAACTCTTATGTTAATCAATCGAGTAATATGCATGAAGCCGTCAACTATTTTACGGAATGCGTGAATTGAAAAAAAAGAAGGCATAACAAAAAGAAGTGGTAATGGGAGCATTTGTACTATATGTGCAAATCAAAATCGGGCGGATCTTTACCCGGAGTAGAGCATAAACCTAAAAAGATTAAAGAGGCCCATTTAAGAACAAGAAAATAACATCGGGATTTGGATTGAATCGCGATGAAAGAATCCATCAATGAGAAGTTAATTGGATAAGTTTAATGAATTCTTTTTTCATATTATACGTTATAAGGATAAGGATAAGGAAAGGAAGACAAACTCGTGTTTAGTGAAAAATCAAAGAAAATCCTTTTTTTATAAGTTAGAAGGAACTTGCTATTAAAAAAAAGTATTGGAATCTACACATTGATTCTTTTTTTTTTGAACCGTATGCGTCAAAAGGCGCCTGTACGGTTCCGAAGGGATACAATTTGACCCTAATCAACCGACTTTATCGAGAAAGATTACTTTTTTTAGGTCAAGAGGTTGATAGCGAGATCTCGAATCAACTTATTGGTCTTATGATATATCTCAGTATCGAGGATGATACCAAAGATCTGTATTTGTTTATAAACTCTCCTGGCGGATGGGTAATACCGGGGGTGGCTCTTTATGATACTATGCAATTTGTGCAACCAGATGTACAGACAATATGCATGGGATCAGCCGCTTCAATGGGATCTTTTATCCTGGTCGGAGGAGAAATTACCAAACGTCTAGCATTCCCTCACGCTTGGCGCCAATGAGGCTTTTATTTGAGAGAAAAAAGAAGACTATGCCTTCGCCATATGAAATATGAATATTAAGTAATAATAGCATGGCACTTTGAATTCGATATAAAAAATTTTTTTTTTAAACATTAGATTATGTATCGAGAGAGTAATATGAGAAAAAGGTATTTCCGATTTTATTATCGGAAGTCCAGTTCAGCGTCACAAACTTTTTTTCACACCATAGGTCTCTTAACAATATTTATAGAGCGAAAAAAAAAAACAAGATTCTTTTTTCCTTAGTTTATTTGATCAAATAAAAAAGCAACTTTGGGATTGCTGAATCACAGACAAATCACAGACAAAAAAATATAATAAATATATAAAGCAACGGAGCCATCATAGTATTTTTGAATTCCTCCGAAAGGAAGGGTGGTAAGTTGATCATTTACCGATCGGGGTCTGATCGATCCTATTTTTTTCTTTATTTGATGTAAGGTAAGGGTCAATTTTATTGTAGAGCCGTATGCAATGCATAATGCCCGTACGGTTGTTCGATTCTATCTTTTTTTCTTGTTATTCTTTTATCTTCCCCTCATCATGCGAAATAGAGAAACCTTTTATTATCTTATATCATCAGGGTAATGATCCATCAACCTGCTGGTTCTTTTTCTGAAGTAGCAACGGGAGAATTCATCCTGGAAGTGGGAGAACTGCTGAAACTACGTGAAACCCTGACAAGGGTTTATGTACAAAGAACGGGTAAACCCCTATGGGTTATCTCCGAAGACATGGAAAGAGATATTTTTATGTCAGCAACAGAGGCCCAAGCTTATGGAATTGTTGATCTTGTAGCGGTTGAATGACAATAGCCTGGATTTCGCGTCAATTCGTGATTTGAAATTACCCCTGCTGAGTTTCATAGTAATATTCTATGACTTTTATTTACTATTTGAATAAAAGGAATTCATAATCATGCGGTTAGGATCGATCTAAACCAGCCCATTATGTATATGATTCAACATGCCAACGATTAAACAACTTATTAGAAATACAAGACAGCCGATTAGAAATGTCACAAAATCCCCCGCGCTTCGGGGATGCCCTCAGCGTCGAGGAACATGTACTAGGGTGTATGTGCGACTCGTTCAGATCATGAACTAGAACAAAGGAAAGAGAACAATGTTCGAATATCAATGATCAAATAGGATAGAACGGAAAAACGAACTACATTTCCTATCTAAAAATAAGAAAATGGAGCATATCCCTTTTATTGTGTATGAAATTTATGGTTTCTATTGGTGTAAATCCACTCACCTCAATTCAAGATGAGAAGCAATTCTCCATTGGTAGCAAACGTTTATCCATTAAGCGGAGGAAATCTTAGTTAATATAGACCCCTCTTGCAAGAACGGACTAACAAGGTCAGCTACCCAGCCAACCTTCATAATTAAATACCGTTACTGTATAGGTAGAGCTCGTTGTGAAAGACCTATTACTGGATAATTCATGGGTAGAGCCGAAGAATGTGAACTATACAAGTTAGCAATAACATTGATTAAATGAAGTAAAGGCTCCGGTGTATAGAGAAGACCTCACCGTTTAAGAAGTAACCATAAAAACGATGGAATCCACTATTTCTTTATCATTGCTATTTTTTCTTTTTAATACCTAGTATAGTACAATTTCGTATTTCGAGGTGAAACGCCTATAAAAAATAAAAAATCGTGGTTGGGAAGGTTATAGTAGCCAAAGCCGTTGGAATTTTTAGTTTATACATTGGAAAAATCCGTTTTGTTATTAATATACTAGGAAAGGGGCAAAAGAATAACTGAAAGAAAGGAAATCTATTAGTTATTCGTGAAAGTTTCATTTATTCAATGACCAGAATTAGACGGGGATATATCGCTCGGAGACGTAGAACAAAAATTCGTTTATTTGCATCAAGCTTTCGGGGGGCTCATTCAAGACTTACTCGAACTATTACTCAACAAAAAATAAGAGCTTTGGTTTCGGCTCATCGGGATAGGGATAGGCAAAAAATCAATTTTCGTCGTTTGTGGATCACTCGAATAAATGCAGCAATTCGTGAAAGGGGGGTATGCTATAGTTATAGTAGATTAATAAACGGTCTGTACAAGAGACAGTTGCTTCTTAATCGTAAAATACTTGCACAAATAGCTATATCAAATAGGAATTGTCTTTATATGATTTCCAATGAGATCATAAAAGAAGTAGGTTGGAAGGAATCCACCGGTTAAACGGAGTTGCCCGGAGAATGAACTCCGGGAAGGTCGAATAAAAAAGAATAATGAATAAAAATATGATAAAATATGAGAAAGTAGTCAAAATAAATATGAATCAACACGTTCAATAAAAAAATTTCTTCTTCCCAGATTATTATTTATTTTTCTTACGACACGAGAATTCAATCCGGATTCTTGGATTTTTCCAATAAAATATCAATCCCCGTTTGAGTTCGGATGGGAATTCGAATTCAAGTGAAGAAAGAGTAAACCTATCTTTTTCTGGCTCTAAGACTAGGAGTTCTAGTGGTCGACTCGGTTCTTTCAAATTGTTTCTCATTATTAAGAAAAGGTAACAAAGATAAAATACGAGCTTGTTTTATAGCAATAGTAATTAATCGTTGTTGTTTCAAGGTCAATCTATTCACTCGTCTAGATAATATTTTTCCCTGTTCACTAATAAATCGACTAATTAAACTCATGTTTTTATAATCAATTCGATCCCCCGATTGGATCGGGGGCAAACGCCTACGAAAAGATCGCTTGGATTTAAGAAAAGTTCGCTTGGATTTATCCATGGTTTGGTTAGTTTATTTCTTATCCCTAAAATCCTATTTCAGCCGTATCTCTAATTAGAATAAAAAAATAGGATTTGGTTTGTTTATAATTATCTTTAACTATGTTAAATATGTTATATATATATATATAATGTCATTTTTTCCGTTTCCTTGTAAGATAAGGGCGCAGGTGCTCGGTTCGATCTATTTCTTTACCTCCCCGTGAATCGTATGTTTGTAACAATATGGACAGAATTTTCGCAACTCCAATCGATTAGGCGTATTGTGCCGGTTCTTTTGAGTAATATATCTGGAAATGCCCGTTGATGCCTTATTAACATTAACACCGTTTCGAACACAAGTGGTACATTCCAAAAGAACCGGTATTCGCACATCTTTACCCTTGGCCATGAACCTCCTTTGGATTTTTCATTTACTCAACTCTTCCTCTTTCAATCCGAAACGAAAAAGAAGAAAGGAAAAAACAAAATAGAATTTGTAACTTGCTATCCTCTTATGCAAGATTTCACTACAATCAATATAGCAAATAAGATAGAAAGATTTCTAAACTAGATTTCAAATCACAGTACAGTATTTCATATAAGTATCTTGTATAATACTCTTTCCCTAGAACCACAGTTTGTATTCTACTTCCATAGAAATTGAATACATAGAAATTGAATATTAATTTAATTCCAACCTGAACCCGAGTCTCGCAGCTGTTGAATGCACTTTTATTCTTTCTCTTTCCTCCCTTATTCTAAAAAAGGGAAAAAAGAGAAAAGAGGGGGGCTGGTATTTAATTGTATCTCTAATCTTCTTTATTCCTTCCCACGTCAATAACTAGAATGAAAAAAAGGGGAACGTCAACGCATCCGGGAAAAAACGATTAATCTCTATCAATAAACCTGCCAAAGAACCGAACCATAAAGTACTTAGTACCGGTGCTACGGAAAGATATGTTTTTAGATCTCGCATTGAAAAACCTCCTTCATTTTATTGTAATACAGAAACATATTGAAATGTACAATCATCCAGTAAATAAGATTTACTTTTTGTGAAATACAGAAAAAAACGTCCTTTCTTCCCCAATATTCCCCCAAAAGACTCATTTATTTTTCCTAGGGGTTCCATTCCATTTTTCATATAGATAGAAGTATTTTACTATTATTATATGTTAAATGAGACCAAAAAGACGAAATGGACATAAAAATTCTAGATTTTAATAGAGGAGATAACAATGTGGAAAACAAGACAAGAATTCTCTACAATGACACTGTAGACCAATGGAAGGGATGTAGCGCAGCTTGGTAGCGCGTTTGTTTTGGGTACAAAATGTCACGGGTTCAAATCCTGTCATCCCTACCTATTACTGCTCAAAGGAGCA